GATCCGGACAAAATCGATGAAACGGAAAGGATCCGAGTGAATGGAAAGGACAAAACAAAGGATAAATTCCACTTTCACTTAAAAGAAGAAGATAAAGACCTCTTCTGGTTTGAAAAACCCGCTGTGAATCTTCTTTTCGATTATAAACGATGGAATCGTCCATTGCGATATATAAAAAATTCTCGATTCGAACATGCTGTAAGAAATGAAATGTCACAATATTTTTTTTATACATGTCAAAGTGATGGAAAACGAAGAATTTCTTTTACATATCCATCCAGTTTATCCGCTTTTTTTGAAATGCTACGACAAAAAATGTATTTTTCTTTTTTTACAACAAAAAAATTCGTTTGTGATGAACTGGATAAATTCTTCTATGATGAACTGCATAATTCTTATTGTTGGATTTATACCAATGAAAAAAAATGGAGGAACCTAAGGAACGAGTTTAGAGATCGAATTGAAGCCCTAGACAGAGGATCTCCTTATCTGGATGTACTCGAAAAAAAGACTCGATTATGCAATAATCAAACTAAAGAAGAATACTTGCCTAAAATATATGATCCTCTCTTAAACGGATCCTATCGTGGAATAATTAACAAATTTTTTTTACCTTCAATCCTAAATGAAACTTCAGTCAAAAATTCGATAGAGACAAATTTTATAAATAAACTCAATAAAGTTCATAGTATCCTTCTTTTTAAGGGTAAGGAACTTAATGTTCATAATTTTGAGGAATTGTACCATAAATTGGAAGGGAAAATAGCTACATTGGAAGAGAAATTGGTCCAGAAATTGGACCAGAAATTGGAAGAGAAGTTGGGACAGAAAATATATACATTGGATAAAAAAGCATTAGCAAGAGAATTGAGTTTTTTAATCGATGAATTTGCTGAAGAATCAACATCCAATTTGAAAGGAATTTCTTTATTTCCGGAACAAAGACGAATTGATTCAGAAGATCCAGAAAAAGTTTTGAAATTTTTAATCGAAAGAGTCATAATTGATCCCATCATTCAAACAATATGCGATACAGCCATAATTCCTCCCATGGAAAAAACAACTCGAAAAAAATCGATTGGAATAAATAAAAAAGTCCCCCAATGGTCATACAAATTATTCAGCGAGGTAGAACAACTCGGAAAAACTGCAACAACGGAAGAGGGGGAAGAGTGGATAGTAGATCATCAAATTCGCTCGAGGAAAGCGAAACGTATAGTTCTTTTTACGCGGGGTCCGGAGGAAGCAGAGAATGCCGACCCTAGTATCAAAACTATGACGAAGCCTGATGAAATAGAAGAAGTGGATATGATAGATTATCCCTATGAAGCGGATTTTCGTCGAGACATAATCACAGGTTCTATGCGTGTTCAAAGACGTAAAACCCTTACGGGGAAAATGTTTCCCTTATATCCGTATTCCCCACTTTTTTTCGACAGGGTAGGATTTTCTTGGGATGTTCTTTTCGAACCATTCATATTATCAGTAATTGAGATTTACGACCTAATACAAGACATTTTTAGAAAGGGTATAAAAGGAAGCGTAGCAAAAAGAATAAAGAGGTTGAAAAAAAAAAAAAAAATGTACATGGAGGAAAACAAAAGCTACGAAGAAATTCAAAAAGAAGTCAATGAAATGGAAAAGGGGCGGGACGGGCAGACGGAAATGGAACGAATAGAAAGGACACGAGAAAGAATATCAGACCTCTATGATATCCTTATTTATGCTCATGGAATAAGAGCTTTGATTTTACTAATTCAGTCGAGGCTTAGACAATCTATTGTATTACCTTCGTTGATACTAGCTAAAAATATTGTCCGTTTCTTATTACGCCAAGAGTCCGAGTGGGAGCAGGATATAAGGGAGATGAATAAAGAAGTGTATGTTATATGCACCTATAATGGTCTGCCAGTACTAGAACCAGGAAGAAACGGAATTTTTCCCCAAAACTGGGCCACAGAGGGTATACAAATAATGATACGATTTCCTTTCCGTCTGAAACCTTGGCACCGATCTAAGATACGACCTTCTCATAGGGATCAAAATGCAAAGCAGGAAAGTCCTGCTGCTTTTTTAACGATTTGGGGACTGGAAACTGACCGTCCTTTTGGTTCTCCTCTCGTAGGACTTGGTATTTTGTTTAGTTATTATTTTGGACCCCCTTTGAAAAAACTCCAAAAAGCAATTAGAAAATGGAGTTTTCGAGTTCTAAAAAGTTTCAAAGAAAGAACCAAATTTTTGTTTCTAAAGGTCCCAAAAGAACAAAAAAAATGGAGAGAGGATTCGAGTGAAATAAAAAAAGATTCTATAATAAATAATCAGATTATTCATGAATCATCCATTCAAACCCGATCTATGGATTGGACAAATTATTCACTGACAGAAATCAAAATGAAAGATCTGACTGATAGAACAAGCACAATCAGAAATCAAATAGAAAGAATTAAAAAAGACAAGACAAATGGATTTCGAACTCTAAAGATAAATATGAGTCCTAACAAAACAAGTTATGGTGCTCAAAAATTAGCATCACTAAAAAATCTTTTTCAGATATTCAAAAGAAGAAATGATCGATTAATCCGTAAATCACATTATTTTTTAAAATGGATCGTGGAAAGGATATACACGGATATCCTTCTAGAGAGCTTTCCATATATCATTAATCGTCTTACTAATAGTCTTTATAGGCCCATGATCATTATCAAACTTTTTCGTAAATTCAAAAAAAAATATATTTTTGATACAAAAGAGAAAAAGATAATTGAGCGTCTTTCAACTATACAAAAAAAACTTTCACCTTCGCGTATTCGTCATAAGATTCAGACGAAGTCGGGGGTTTCTTTTAAATTATCCCTCGTGTCACAGGCCTATGTATTTTACAAATTATCACAAACCCAGGTTATTAACTTGTATAAGTTAAGATCTGTCCTTCAATATGACGGAGCATCTTTATTTCTTAAGAATGAAATAAAAGATTCTTTTCGAAGACAAGGAATAATTTCTTACGAATTAAAGCATAATAAACTTCATAATTCTGGAAGGAATCAATGGAAAAATTGGTTAAAGAGTCATTATCCATACGATTTCTCTGAGCAAAAATGGTCTAAATTAGTACCGCAAAAATGGCGAAATAGAGTCAATCAACATTGTAGGGTTGAAAATCCAAATTTAATCAAACGGGATTCATCTGAAAGAGAGGAAAAGGTTTCGTTATTGCTAAATAAAAACGATCATTTTCAAAAAATGTATAGATATGATCTTTTAGCATATCAATCGATTTATTATGAAGATAAGAAGGACTCATATAATTACAACATACATAAACCGAAATTTGTTGATATGGGGGCGAGTATCCCTATTACTCATTTTATAAGAAAAGATTATTTTATGTATATAAAAAATCCAGATAGAAAATATTTGGATACGAAAGGTCTTTTTTATCTCAAAATTAATAAAGATAAAGAAATCAACCCATCCAATCAAAAAAAGAAAAGAAACCCCTTTGATTGGATGGGAATGAATGAAGAAAGACTAAATCGTCCTGTATCGAAGCCGATACCTTGGTTATTCCCACAATTTGAGTTATTTTTTAATGTATATAAAATGAAACCGGGGTTTATACCAATCCATTCACTTCTTTTTCATTTGAATGAAGATGTTAGTCAAAATAAAAATATCACTAAAAAGAAAAAAGGGGATCTTCTACTATCAAATGAAAAAGAAAAAAAATATTTTGAATTAGAGAATCAAGAAGAAAAAAAAACCATAGGTCAAAGAGATCTCGCATCAGATGCCCAAAACCGAGGGAACCCCGAATCTGTTCTCTCAAACCAACAAAAATATATGGAAGAACTTTATACGAAATCAGATATGAAAATGGGTAGAACGAAAAAGAAATCCAAAAGCATTTGGACTTGGGAAATAGACTTAGATGCGTTCATGAAAGGATCTTTTGCTTTGCAATTGAAATGGCTGCTGAGTCCTTTGACTATGGAATTCTTCGATTATGCGCTGTCCGTACTTGAATGGGAAAAGGAAAGCAGAATGACAACAAAGTTTGGTTTCGGCTTTATTAAGAAGGAGGAGTTAACTCTGGATCCAATGCTAATCCGGGATTTGAATCTTTCAAAAATCCTAAAAGAGGGAATATTTATTATCGAACCCGTTCGTATACCTGTAAAACATAATGTAGAATTTCTTATGTATCAAACCATAAGGATTTCTTTGGTTCATGAGATTAAACAAAAAAAGAATCAAAAAAGATACAGAGAAATTATGGATAAGAATCATTTTGAGGAATCGATTGCAAGACACCAAATGATGACGAAAAATATAAACAAAAATCATTATGATTTGCTTGTTCCTGAAAATCTTTTATCGTCTAGACGGCGTAGAGAATTGAGAATTCTAAGTTGTTTCAATTCAAGGAATAGTAATTGTGTGGATAAAAATGCAGTATTTTGCAATGGGAACAAGGTAAAAACCTGCGGTCCATTTTTGGATGAAAGCAAAGATCTTGATAGAGATAAAATGAAATTAATGAAATTAAAATTCTTTCTTTGGCCCAATTATCGATTAGAAGATTTAGCTTGTATGAATCGCTATTGGTTTGATACTAATAATGGTAGTCGTTTCAGTATGTTAAGGATACATATGTATCCACGATTGAAAATTGATTGATGATACAATTGTCTTATATATCCCCTACCCTATATATCGATATCGGGTGGATAAATAGCTGCGCATATGCCTTGTCTTACATCCTTTTTTGATACATGAATACTAATTCAATGACGTATCAATTAGATCATAAAATGAATCAATAAGGAAATTCGGATTGATTATTGTGTATACCAGATCAAAATACCTCGCATTATTATTACTGATCAGTCAAATTCATATTCGTAAAATAAAAATAGGAAATTACTAAAAAAATTGACGCATAGAATAAATAAAAAAAAAGATAAGAAGAAATGCGGCCCCCACCTACATACTTGAAA